AGGTTACTATGAAAGGAAATTGATCAATCCGGGATTATCAATTAACGACTGAAATTGATTCTTCCTGGGTCGATGCCCGAGTGGTTAATGGGGGCGGACTGTAAATTCGTTGACAATATGTCTACGCTGGTTCAAATCCAGCTCGGCCCAAAAATTTGATGATCCACCATTTGTTGTTTTATGAAAATGACCGATGTGCTCGGATACGTCCGTATTACATATTTTTTCTACAAATTAGGAATTAGGATTTTGCTAAATTCCGTACAGGATCTGTAAGTATAGAATCTAAGGAAAACTTTAAAGTAAAAAAAAAAAAAAGAGTCTTTTTTTTTTCATTGATTAATTTTTCAATTGATTTGTCAATAACGAACGGATTACGAGTAATCCGTGTCGATCTGCGCTAAAGCGTAGACCCATATATCTATTTTATATCAAATCAATATATATATCTTTTATATCAATATATAAAAAAGCCCGCCTCTTTCAGTTACAGTACAAGGGTTTAATCTCAAATCAAATAGAACAAATAGAAAAAAAGGGTTTGAATGAAATTGTAAGAATATGTATGCTATACGATTTATTCCCTGGGATTGTAGTTCAATTGGTCAGAGCACCGCCCTGTCAAGGCGGAAGCTACGGGTTCGAGCCCCGTCAGTCCCGATGGATATAAATACAATCAAAAAAATATTATTTCTAACAGGGACCCCTTTTTTTTTTTTCTTTTTTAGTTTAAGGTATACAATATATAATATAAAAAATAAAGTAAAGGTTCCGATGAAGAAAGAAATAAAAAAAGAAATTTTTGATTGCATCAGAAAGTAAAATTTTTTTATTTGGTATGGATAAAAGATCTTCCTATGTTATACTATTTAATTCTCGACTATGAATCGATTTGATAGCTCAGATATTGTTATTCGTGATATTGATTCGATTTGATATCATCGAGATAAAATTGATACCATTGAATTTACCGCCGAAAGATTGAACATTTATATGGGATTAAATCCCGAAGTATTAATTTTATTAGAAATTAAAGAGAAAGAAAACATAGAGATTATGGAAGTAAATATTCTTGCATTTATAGCTACTGCACTCTTCATTCTAGTTCCTACTGCCTTTTTACTTATAATTTACGTAAAAACGGTAAGTCAAAGTAACTAATTTTACTTAAAAATGACTTCTGATTTCTTATCAATGCAATGATTGATAATGATTGAATAAAAAAAATGAAAAAAGGATTTCAATTTCGGGTCTTAGTTTTAAATGAAATGATCAGACTACAATCAGCAAAATTTTATGAAATCTATATAGTATAGTCGAAAGAAATAGATTTGATTTCTTTCGACTATACTATCTATTATGGTAGTCTATAAAGTTTGACTCTATGTTTTATTGATTTGAAAAAAAAAAAAATAAAAGGGTTTAATATGTACCAATCCATCTATCTATATCTATAAATAAATATTTCTTTTCATATTAATACTATCTATATCTATAGATGGATATATATCGATATAGAATTTTTCTATTTCTGATTCTTTTCAGAGTTCCGGTATCATATTCGGTATGATATTCGGTAGGATATTTAATATAATTTATTATATTATAAATATAGTATTTTAGCATTCCAAAAAATGAATTGATTAAATAATTGACAGATGATCCGGGGGTTCCACGAATTCTATGAAAAAAGTTTTTAATATTTCGAAAAGATTGGTAGTAACCAGTTCATCGAAATAGACATCTTAGAAACAATTTGGTTGGAATGGGAATCCATTTCCCATTATTTGTATTCCCTTGACTTTCAAAATACGAAGATGGTTACAATTCAAATATTTGTTTGATTGAAAGAGTATTTTCAATATTATACATTATACATAGAATACATTCCACCACTGGAATACAATAGAATTAAAAAATGCAGATATAATTGCATTTAATTAATTAGTATTAATCAAATAACTAAATTCAATCGTTAAAAAATTTCAGAACCCAGCTAAAAAACAATTGATACAGTTTGATCCCTTAACTCAATTAATAGTACCCTTAGAGTCCACTTCTTCCCCATACTACAAGGGAAAGGGAAAATGTAAAAACTACCATTAAAGCAGCCCAAGCAAGACTTACTATATCCATGTAAATTTTGTCTCCTATCGCTATCAATATGAAGGAATTATTTCATTATTGTTTACTAATTTTTCTTGTATTCTTTTCTTATTTAATTTTCACTAAAAATTTTATAATAATAATAGTGGAATCGCTGGTACAGAGTCAAAAAAAGATTCCTGGATAACATAATTGATGAAACAATTCAATAAATCCAATTATAACATCTAAAAAGTTCTTATCTTATTTCTAGTAGAATTGAAAAAAAAAAATATTATGCAAATATTATGCATAAATAAAAAATATCCAGAGATATCCTTGGAAGTATTAAGGGAATGAATCTTACTAACAGGTAGTAAGAAACAGATCTATGTTTTAGTTTGCCCCATTTCATTAAGTGAAATGTCAAAAATATAGAATCAAGATAGATTCTTTTTTATATTTTTCTCTTATTTGCATTTGATCTAATCCTTACCGTCTCCCGATTTTTTCTCTAAAACAAAAAACAATAGGAAAACAGCCTCTGAAAGTCTTTCACTAGAGCTTACCGAAAAGAAAGAATTTTAAATTGAAATAGAAAAAATAAACAAATTAATAATAAAAAAGAAATCTAATTAGATTATAAATCTAACTAATAATGCAGAAGTGTTCATATACTTTACATAAGTCTGTATACAAGGCTTTTCTTAAACCCCCCAACGAAAAATGGAATTTTATTTCCCGTCCGACCTATCCATTCTTATTCAAGACCCAATCTGTAGACGAACACTACAGTAGTAGTGGAGTAAAAGGACTATCATTTCGATTCCTTTTCATTTCACTACTATAAATTATAAATGAATTTTTCATTGAATTCGAGACAAAAAGATTTTAAGCATTTTAGAGAACAAACCTACTGCTGCTTAGAATTTTGCATCAAACAAGTCTCAAAAGTCCTTTTGCCGCACTTGCTTCCTCGATCAACAAAACGGAATAAACTATTTATTTCAATTCTCTTGTCGATCAGGCGACACCCGGATTTGAACTGGGGAAAAAGGATTTGCAGTCCCCCGCCTTACCACTCGGCCATATCGCCAAAATAATACAAAAAAATATATGAGAATACCCCTCCCTTCAAAAAACCAAACAAAAAAGGGACAGGGTTCTAAACTTCTTTTTTTGATGTGTTTGTATCTTAAATTCCCCATTTTCTGTAATCACCTTTTTCAAAGGGATCTCCTCCCTTTTCTATTGAAAAACGTATAGCTTTCAGTCACAAAAGCAAAAATAATGTCGGGACAAAGCGCAACCATTAACTAAAAATTCCTGAATCTGAATCGAAAATGGTTTTTTCTTAATGAGATAAAAAATCGAAATTGATACATAACCAATCAATATTGGTTTTTTTATTGAAAAAGAATCCTTCTCAATTCAATTTCAATTATAATTGAAATTATAACAGCAACGGTGAATATATGTCAACCCCAGAACATAAATTTTTCTTCTTACACAGATATTATAGAATCGGGTATCTTTTTCGTATATGATACCTAATATTCTAGGGAATTTTAAAGAAATTCTCGTGCGTCCATTTTTGTGCCAATTTTTTATTAAATTAAATAGAATAGATTGATTGAATTTATGATGAATAGAAAAAAGAAATTAACACGACATACGCGCTGTCCCGAACAAATATGACTGCAATAAAGTAAGAGACATAGATAGCTATAGTTGGGGTTAGATCTATGCATGTTTAATAAATCCTAGTCTTTTTACGCACTGCAATCGTATTCTCAAATTCTAAAAAAAGAGGTAAAAATATCTCTCTTCTTTGTGAATTTGAATTCGTTTTCGAACAATTGAAAAAGGAAGTGCTAAAAAAATCAATACTATATTGTTTCTGCTTATTAGATTCTATCTTTATCTCATCGAGCCGAGCAAATTCCGAATTCAATTTTTGTTTTGAGATTCTTAATTCTTAAAAAACCCCCGAAGTCTAGGTGAATTTTATAAATTTGTGTCGATTTATATTACAAGTTAGATAGATTAGATTATATTGGTTTGTTTTATTACAAAAAATTCAAATTTGTGTATAAAATTATATTAATTCCTCTTTTCATAATAGGTATTTCATTTCATAGACGAAGTTAGGTAAAATTTCATGTGATTCAGTAAAGTAAAAAGAACCGAAATTCCATTATTGCTAAATATATTCATGTGATTCGATGAAGAATGACAGCGTGGGATATTTTCTATAAAATAAATGAAATGGGGAAATTGAAAATGCTTGGGGTTGGAAATGAAGGAATGTCTACACTACCCGGATTGAATCAAATACAATTTGAAGGGTTTTGTCGATTCATCGATCGGGGCTTAACAGAAGAACTTTTTAAGTTTCCAAAAATTGAAGATACAGATCAAGAAATTGAATTTCAATTATTTGTGGAAACATATCAATTGGTCGAACCCTCGATAAAAGAAAACGATGCTGTATATGAATCACTTACACATTCCTCTGAATTATATATATCCGCGGGATTAATTTGGAAAAACTGTAGGGATATCCAAGAACAAATAATTTTTATTGGAAACATTCCTCTAATGAATTCCCTGGGAACTTCTATAGTAAATGGAATATATAGAATTGTAATCAATCAAATATTGCAAAGCCCAGGTATCTATTATCGGTCAGAATTGGACCATAACGGAATTTCGGTCTATACCGGCACCATAATATCAGATTGGGGAGGAAGATTAGAGTTAGAGATTGACCGAAAAGCAAGGATATGGGCTCGTGTAAGTAGGAAACAGAAAATATCTATTCTAGTTCTATCATCAGCTATGGGTTCGAATTTAAGCGAAATTCTAGAGAACGTTTGCTACCCTGAAATTTTCTTGTCTTTCCTGAATGAAAA